TACCGAGCTAAAACAAGATGTCGATGTCTATAGTAAACCAAAGTCATCATTTAATACTTATTTTGCTTCAATCTCGACTATACAAAACAAACAAAAAATTGAAGATTTAGTTACGATTAGAAATACACTTTTTTGTCTTTATCCATAGGCCCTTTACTCATACTCATTCAATTGGAAGTATTAATCCAATAAAAAAAAAAAATTATGTTTCGTAATCTCATAATCCAATTTTTCAATTTATAATTGACTCTTGAATACAAATCACGAGAATATATATTCTTCCTCGAATTTTTCATTGAGAGGTAAAGGATTTAATCCTTTTTAGAAATAAAGTTTTTGATCGGAATATGCGCCGACGGATCCCTTAACTATTTGCAGTAGGGTTAATAGAACGAATCGCACTTTTACCACTAAACTATACCCGCTATGCTGCGATTATTGTATATAAACAAGCTTTTTGTCGAGTAAGAGAATCAATAGGGTCATAAAAAAAAAAAAAAAAAGAATTATGAAAATTAGGGCGTTGATGTATTGTATTTCCTCATGCAACCTAATGAGGATTAGGAAAAGAAGACTCGTTGCATTGATTCTATATTAGAAGAATGGAAAAATTCCAATAACAAGTATTTTTGAATCAAATAAAATAACTTTTTTTATCTTATCTAATTTGTTGCAACAAAAAATAAAAAATGGCCCGTGACACGGGCCAGGACGTGGAAATAAAAAAAGACTTTTCGGACGAAATGAAAAAAAAAAGAATAGATTAAAAATATATATATATATATAATTCTAATCTTAATAATTAGAATAATTAATAGAATAATAATTAAATATAGAATAGTATAGAATAGTAATTAAATAGTAAATTACTATAATACTAATTAGAATACTAATATATTAAGAGTAATATAAGAAGTATTATACTAATAATATAGTAATAAAAAAGATAAAAAAAAAAAAAAGTATATGAAGAAGGACTTTTTTTTTCAAGCCCTACTTGTTGTGTATTGTTGTGTAATGTAAGATAGTAATTATCTTTTCTCAATTGGGAGAGATGGCTGAGTGGACTAAAGCGTCGGATTGCTAATCCGTTGTACGAGTTATTCGTACCGAGGGTTCGAATCCCTCTCTTTCCGGTTCCGTTGATGACTTCGTATTTTTTTTCAAATCTTTTTCTTTATTTATTTTTTTTTTATTTTATATATAATAGTTAAAGATGTAGAATAGATAAAATTCTAAGAACATTTAATAAAAATCAAGCAAGGAAAAAGCCTTATTTTTTTTTTATTCTTCACGTCCAGGATTACGCCCTGGATCATTAGATAAAAATCCAAAGATGAAAAGGGAAACAAAGAATATTACTACTGTGTAAACAAAGAGTTTGAGAGTAAGCATTAGACAATCTCCAAGATCTTTTTTTTTGTTTGGAAAAAAAGAAAATAGATTCTCTATATTTATACCATATATCCCATTTTGACACCAAGAAATGAAGTGGTTTCTAGAACTTTTTCGAAATAGAAAAGCATTTTTCTAAATTCATTTGTAATAAGATGTAATAAGAGTCGAGTCTTGTGTGCCAAAAATTTGCTTTTATACCGAAAATTCCATATTTCGGGTGGATCTAACCGAATAGGTTTCTTTTAATAGAATGGAAAAAAGTTCAGAATGAGGAGATGGGGTAGGTAATCCAGATTTTTCACGTTTATACAATAACTTCAATGTTTGAATCAAGGGCCTAGACTATAAAGAACTAGAAAGAACTAGAAGACTTATCTGATCTTATCAATTAGTAGAATTTTTTCTCTTGAATAACTCATGAATTATTAATTATTCTAGGATAGTATTCAAAATTTCATCGAAAACTTACAGCAGCTTGCCAAACAAAGGCTAATAGAAAAAAGAACAGAGGGATTACTGGCATAATATCTACGATTGGATTCAAAAAAGCGTAGGCTTCAGGCAATTTTGTGAAGAAAAAACTGCTTGAATAAAGGGCAAAATTAAGACAGATACAAATCAAATTTAAAATATTAAGCATAACAAACATTTTGTTCTTGAAGATAATTGTATTTTGACTGAGTTATTAATATTCATATAAAAATGGATATAAATTAATATAAAATAGAGTTTAAGGTAGACAAAAAACTTTAAACTCAGCCAATCAAAAATCCTTCAATTATCAGCTAAAAAAAGAATAAAAGAAATCATATTTTCATACAATATCTTAATGGAATTCTATATTATGATCAATAAATTCAGTTTAATTCTATATCTACACATATCAAAATACGAATAACAAGCTAATCTAGTTCATAGATATTTTGGGGGGTAGGAATTGACAAAGAACCAATACCAATATTAGTTTTATTAGTTTTGAATCAAATATAGAAATGGGGCGTGGCCAAGCGGTAAGGCAACGGGTTTTGATCCCGCCATTCGGAGGTTCGAATCCTTCCGTCCCAGAGCCTATATTCTTTTCTATATCAAAATTATAGATATTAAAATAAAGATTGTTTTTTTGAACAACCTAATATCTTCCGTACTTGAAGAAGTGTGAGATTGATGACTCGGTCCTATCGAGCCACTTGAAGATGAAGATTCGAAGAGAACTACTTATTTCTTCGTCTTATCTTGTCTTATCTTATTGGTTTGCTAATATTTATATTGGAAATCAAAAAATATTTATATGATTCAATAAAATAAGGGGTTAATTTGAATTAATTCTTTTGTTTTTTTCATTGGATATTTTTTTATTAACACCATATTGACAACAGTGTATCAAATAAATATAATCCGATCTGGGTAATTAGATCTTATCTGTAGATTGATTTATATCTATTCCAGCGGTTTGGTTTTTCATTCCAATGAAATGATAGGTTTATTAGATTTTGAAATGATAGGTTTATTGGATTTGCTGTGATATAAAAGTCTTTTTTTTTTTTATTTTCAATTTTAAATAGTAAATAGAAGAATAGATAGCATAAGAAACAAGAGATAATCTATCAATTTTGACTTTATTTAACTTTATCTATTTTTTTATCCGAATCAATTCGAAATTTTATAAATTTTTCTATTTCATTTCGTGTTCATTTCTTGTTAGTTTAATGTTTTGATTGTGTCGTACGATTCAATCTTTTTATTAATTCTTTTTGATTTCTTTTGATTTTTGATTTTGATTCTATCTACATAACCTAATTATTTTATCCTAATTATTTTATTTATATTTGGGATTGGGGTTGCTAACTCAATGGTAGAGTACTCGGCTTTTAAGTGCGGCTAACAGCTTTTACACATTTGTACGAAGAAAGAGATTCGTCCATACCAGCGGTATTATTTGTAAGACCACGACTGATCCTGAAAGGAATGAATGGAAAAAACAGCATGTCGTATCAATGGAGAATTCAGAGAATATTTGATTCTTAACGGATCCGCTCCAAACAAACTTTGTTTGAATTCTTGGTGCATAACATAAAAACAAATCAATTCAAATTCAAAGTTGGGATTTGGTCGAGTTAATAAATGGACAGAGCTCTGCGGCTCCAATTATAGGTAAATAAAAAAGCAACGAGCTCCCGTTCTTAATTTGAATGATTTTCCGATCTAATTAGACGTTAAAAATAGATTAGTGCCTGGTGCGGGAAAAGCTTTTTCTTGAGTGTATTTTCGATTTTTTTAATGAGTCCTAACTATTAGCTATTCTCCACTATGAAGGGAAATTGAATGTGTAGAAGAAAAAGTATATTGATAAAGCAATTTTTTTTCCAAAATCAAAAAAGAGTGATTGACTTGAAAAAGTAAAGGATTTCTAGTCACCTATTACCCTATAATGAACATAAACCAATTAGAAAGGAACATAAACCAATTAGATGAAAAAAAGAGAGGATTAGAGGGTCCGCTGGTGAGTTTAACTATTTCCGAGGTATCTATTCTTTTTATATTATACTATTTTGTTTTTATGGTATCGCACTATGTATCATTTAATAACCCAATAAACCCCCTATCTTTGCTTCAATCAAATCGAATTAAAAATGAAAATAGAGAAATCTCAAAGAAATTTAGAAATAGATAGATCTCGAAAAAATAACTTCCTATACCCACTTATTTTTCGGGAGTATATTTATACATTTGCTCATGATCGTGACTTAAATAGATCCATTTTGTTAGAAAATGTGGGTTATGACAATAAATATAGTTTACTAATCGTAAAGCGTTTAATTACTCGAATGTATCAACAGAATCATTTGAGTATTTCCGCTAATGATTCTAACCAAAATACATTTTTTAGGTATAACAAAAATTTGTATTTTCAAATGATATCGGAGGGATTTGCAGTTATTGTGGAAATTCCATTTTCCTTACGATTAGTATCCTCTTTAGAAAGATCAGAAATAGTAAAATCTCATAATTTACGATCAATTCATTCAATATTTCCTTTTTTAGAGGGCAAATTTCCACATTTAAATTATGTGTCAAATGGACTAATACCCTACCCCATCCATCTAGAAAAATTGGTTCAAATCCTTCGCTATTGGGTGAAAGATCCCTCCTCTTTGCATTTATTACGACTCTTTCTTCACGAGTATTGGAATTTGAACAGTCGTATTATTCCAAAGAAATCTATTTCTTTTTTTGCAAAAAAGACTCCAAGATTCTTCTTGTTCTTATATAATTCTCATGTATATGAATACGAGTCCGTTTTCTTTTTTCTTTGTAATCAATCCTTTCATTTCCGATTAACATTTTCTCAGGTCTTTCTTGAGCGAATATATTTCTATGGAAAAATAGAACATTTTGTAGAAGTCTTTACTAAGGATTGGGGGGACAGCCTATGCTTGCTCAAGGATCCTTTCATACATTATCTTAGATATCAAGGAAAATCCATTTTTGTCTCAAAGGATACGCCTCTTCTGATGAAAAAATGGAAATATTACCTTGTCAATTTATGTCAATGTCATTTTGATGTGTGCTTTCAACCCCCCAGGATCCATATAAACCCATTT